GCACTTTGAATTCGATATAAGAAATTTTGTTTTCAAAACATTAGATTATGTATCGAGAGAGTAATATGAGAAAAAGGTATTTCCGATTTTATTATCGGAAGTCCAGTTCAGCGTCACAAACTTTTTTTCACACCAGAGGTCTCTTAACAATATTTAGAGAGCGAAAAAAAACAAGATTCTTTTTTCCTTAGTTTATTTGATCAAATAAAAAAGCAACTTTGGGATTGCTGAATCACAGACAAATCACAGACAAAAAAATATAATAAATATATAAAGCAACGGAGCCATCATAGTATTTTTGAATTCCTCCGAAAGGAAGGGTGGTAAGTTGATCATTTACCTATCGGGGTCTGATCGATCCTATTTTTTTCTTTCTTTGATGGAAGGTAAGGGTCAATTTTATTGTAGAGCCGTATGCAATGCATAAAAGATGCCCGTACGGTTGTTCGATTCTATCTTTTTTTCTTGTTATTCTTTTATCTTTCTTTTATCTTCCCCTCATCATGCGAAATAGAGAAACCTTTTATTATCTTATATCATCAGGGTAATGATCCATCAACCTGCTGGTTCTTTTTCTGAAGTAGCAACGGGAGAATTCATCCTGGAAGTGGGAGAACTGCTGAAACTACGTGAAACCCTGACAAGGGTTTATGTACAAAGAACGGGCAAACCCTTATGGGTTGTATCCGAAGACATGGAAAGAGATGTTTTTATGTCAGCAACAGAGGCCCAAGCTTATGGAATTGTTGATCTTGTAGCTGTTGAATGACAATAGCCTGGATTTCGCGTCAATTCGTGATTTGAAATTACTCCTGCCGAGTTTAATATTCTATGACTTTTATTTACTATTCTATTGAATAAAAGTAATTCATAATCATCCGGTTAGGATCGATCTAAACCAGCCCATTATGTATATGATTCAACATGCCAACTATTAAACAACTTATTAGAAATACAAGACAGCCAATTAGAAATGTCACAAAATCCCCCGCGCTTCGGGGATGCCCTCAGCGTCGAGGAACATGTACTAGGGTGTATGTGCGACTCGTTCAGATCATGAACTAGAACAAAGGAAAGAGAACAATGTTCGAATATCAATGATCAAATAGGATAGAACGGAAAAACGAACTACATTTCCTATCTAAAAATAAGAAAATGGATCATATCCCTTTTATTGTGTATGAAATTTATGGTTTCTATTGGTGTAAATCCACTCACCTCAATTCAAGATGAGAAGCAATTCTCCATTGGTAGCAAATGGTTATCCATTAAGCGGAGGAAATATGAGTTAACATAGACCCCTCTTGCAAGAACGGACTAACAGGGTCAGCTACCCAGCCAACCTTCATAATTAAATACCGTTACTGTATAGGTAGAGCTCGTTGTGAAAGACCTATTACTGGATAATTCATGGGTAGAGCCGAAGAATGTGAACTATACAAGTTAGCAATAACATTGATTAAATGAAGTAAAGGCTCCGGTGTATAGAGAAGACCTCACCGTTTAAGAAGTAACCATAGAAACGATGAAATCCACTATTTTTTTATCATTGCTATTTTTTTTTTAATACCTAGTATAGTACAAGTTCGTATTTCGAGGTGAAATGCCTAGAAAAAATAAAAAATCGTGGTTGGGAAGGTTATAGTAGCCAAAGCCATTGGAATTTTTAGTTTATACATTGGAAAAATCCGTTTTGTTATTAATATACTAGTAAAGGGGCAAAAGAATAACTGAAAGAAAGGAAATCTATTAGTTATTCGTTAAAGTTTCATTTATTCAATGACCAGAATTAGACGGGGATATATCGCTCGGAGACGTAGAACAAAAATTCGTTTATTTGCATCAAGCTTTCGGGGGGCTCATTCAAGACTTACTCGAACTATTACTCAACAAAAAATAAGAGCTTTGGTTTCGGCTCATCGGGATAGGGATAGGCAAAAAATAAATTTTCGTCGTTTGTGGATCACTCGAATAAATGCAGCAATTCGTGAAAGGGGGGTATGCTATAGTTATAGTAGATTAATAAACGATCTGTACAAGAGACAGTTGCTTCTTAATCGTAAAATACTTGCACAAATAGCTATATCAAATAGGAATTGTCTTTATATGATTTCCAATGAGATCATAAAAGAAGTAGGTTGGAAGGAATCCACCGGTTAAACGGAGTTGCCCGGAGAATGAACTCCGGGAAGGTCGAATAAAAATGAATAGAATATGATAAAATATGAGAAAGTAGTCAAAATAAATATGAATCAACACGTTCAATAAAAAGATTGCTTCTTCCCAGATTATTATTTTTTTCTTACGACACGAGAATTAAATCCGGATTCTTGTATTTTTCCAACAAAATATAAATCCGCGTTTGAGTTCGAATGGGAAGTTGAATTCAAGTGAAGAAAGAGTAAACCTATCTTTTTCTGGCTCTAAGACTAGAAGTTCTAGTGGTCGACTCGGTTCTTTCAAATTGTTTCTCATTATTAAGAAAAGGTAACAAAGATAA